AAAATTTTTACTTTCATCCAAAAATTGACTCCAGTTTTTTATCTTGTTCTCCTTGCAAAATAATTTATTTTTATGCACACCATTCTGATTCTTTAAATTCAAATTGAAAGAAATTAGAATTCTCAATTCTCTACGACGTCTAGACGATAAAATTTTTTCAGGAACAAGCAAATCATAAGTCTTTTTGTCTCTATTTAGAGTTTTTATTTTATGTCTTGGAATGGATTCATCAAAATTTTTCTTAGCAACATTTTGGGGGTTTCGGTATCTTTGATTACTTTGGTGCTTACTTTTATGAACCAATGAAATACCTATGATTTGATACATAAAAAACTGTCCGTCATTTTTTACAGATAGACGGGCAGGTTCCATAATTAATATTCCCTTTTTCGTTAATTGTGTAAGATTTAAACGCCTCCTCATTATATCCAGATTAATTTCTTTTCTTTGAATATAGGATATAGTAATTTTTCTTACATTTATGAGGCTAACCAGAAGACCATATATCTGGATATTATCCATCATTTTTTGATTCAATTGATTCAAACGTCCAGTCCATCTTAATTGCAAAGGAAAATCTCCTTTAAAGAATATTTTTAGTTTTTCGATCGATTCTAAAAAATATTCTTCAATATTGTTTTGCTTCTTTAATTCAAAATATTGTTTTGAATTTGCTGGGCTAAAATTTAAAAAATTCTCATCCTCCTCTTGCTTTCCCTTGATATTTTGATTTTCACTAAAATTTGGTTTTATATTCAAATTAAAAAAAAGTAAGTTGCTTGGGATAAACCAAGGTTTCTCTTTATATTTATGATATAGTATCACAAACTCTGGAAAGAAAAAAACTTTCGGATTCGATATGAGGTGATTTAAAATTAAGAATTTTTCATTCATTCCCATCCAATCAAAAAAGACCTTTTTGTAATTGATTTCGCAATTTGAATCAATTGGAAGATAAAAAATATGAAATTGATCCTTTATTTGGTCCTTATTAGGTTCAACCTGAATATTTGTATTAAATTTCCACCCCAAATATTTTCTATCCGTATTTTTTTCCATATATATAATATCACTTTTTCCTAGATAATTCTTGATAGGAATATTCTTGAGTATGTTAAAAAAGTTTTCTTTATTTCTGGTGGAATTTTCTTGTTTCTTATTTCTTTCTAATGATGATCTATAAATATAGGATTTCTTCTTAGTTTCAGAATGAATATATTTATATGATAAAAGATCATATCTATAGTTTTTTTGAAAATTATCCTCTTTATACATATTTGATAATAAATAGACTTTCAAATTTTGTTTTTTTTTGTAATCAAAAAAAGAGTCTTTTTCATAGGAATACCATTTCTTTAAATCATTATTTTGAGAGGTATGGCATTTATTTATCAGATTTTGCCATTTTTGAGGGACTAATCTAGACCATATAATCTGAGATAAATCGTATTGATAATGACCTCTTAACCAGTTTTTCCACGGATTCATTCCATAATTTGGAAGTTTCTTATGTCTTATTTCGGAATCAAATATTCCTTGTCTTCCAAAAAAATCCTTTATTTCATTCTTAAGAAAAAAAGATGGTCCATTATATTGAAGAATAGATCTTAACTTATTGAAGTTAATTGCTTGGGTTTGTGATAATTTAAAAAATACATATTTTTGTGACAAGTAAGATAAATCAAAAAAAATATGTGACTTTCGCTTACTATTTCTAAGATTATCAAAAGCTTTTTTTATAGTCATAGGCGAAATAAAGTCAATTTGATTTTGTTTTGTTTTATTAATATTAATCCTTTCTTGATTTATTTTATTATTGTCAATGTATTTCTCAAGAATTTTTTTTGTTGATTCCATAAAAAGGTGTAGAGTGATTCTGCGCATATTAATGATACATAGAAAGATATCTATGTATATTTTTTCAATGAAAAATTTAATTATTAATTCAATATTTTTTCTTTTTAATATTTTCCAAATTTTTGGGGGTGATTCTCCATTATTCTTTTTATTTTTTTTCATTATTTCTATTTGATTTCTGATTGTGTTTCTTCTATCAATTCTATGTTTCATTTCTTCTTCTGCCTGTAAATAATTTGTCCAACCTGTAGCTCGATTTTGACTAAGTGATTCATGAATTATCTTATTACTGATTATAGAATCCTTTTCTGTTTGAGTTTGACTTGATTCATATATTTCTCTTGGTATAAATAATGGAATTTTTGTTCCTTTTAAAAGTTCTTTTATTATTTGTTTTACAAATAAAAAAACTTTTGCTTGTTTCTTTGTTATTTTTTTAAAAACTCTTCGAACTCTAAAATTGAATTTTCTGATTTCGACTTTATAGTCTATATCTTTAAAAATGGGTTCAAAAAAGGAAGGTATTTTTCGAGGAGGACCAAAAGGATATTCTGTTTCCATTCCCAAAATTGTTAAAAAACAAGAATCAAAATCATCCTGTTGCTTTCGATCACTATCAGAGAGTCGTAGTTTAGATCTGTGC